CGGCTTATATAGGAGAATCTATGGAGGGTCATCATTGACTAGTAGTTTTTTTCTTAGCTTAGCCCAACGCAATGTATGCCTGGCTCAAGATAATCTACTTAAGGCACATAAATATACAAATATCCTATATTAGGATCTAGAATCTAGAGTAATAGCAAAAAAGATTACGATATGAGGGAATTGTTGTAAAAAAAAAGGGGGGAGGGGGAAGAGATCTAAAAGATCTTTTTCCTAAAATTTAGGGTTGGCCTATTTATATCATACCCCCCTCAAATGAATATTCTATATTGTTCAGCCAATTCTAATAGTAAATATTAGGAGTTATAATTTGAATAAGAATTCTTATGGTATGGTATTATGACGTGCAATTAAATAAAAAAAAGGATGTTCTATGGAATAATTCACATTGCAGTTGATTTCATTCAATTCAACGATTGACCAAAAGAAAATTATATTAAATAATAAAATTGCATGGACTTAGATCAATCAAATACTGAGATTTCTATGCAATAATTCGGACTAATGAATTCGTCCATTGAGATATTGTATCCATGTGCGATAATGATAACTAAAAGGAATAAAATAGTTTACAAAAAATGAGAGTTCTAAAAAAAGGTTTAGTTAGGAGAGGGGGGTCGAACTAGGTATATGTAATCTAATGGCTATAAGCCAACTTTTGTGGATGTTTCGAAGAATGATTCTAGAATCCGATTGAATCTAAGATACGAATAATTGGTTTACATTATGTAATAAAGGCATGTATATGTGATAATTGACTAGTTATATATGAACTAAAGATATATATAATTTGCCCTACTACTGTGAATTTAGATCGGGATTCCAATAGAAGTCCTTCCCTTTCGTCTGTTCTGTAACTGTGAATTGAATGAATAAAGAGATTTAATTTAAATCAAGAAAACGAACGAAGAATTCAAAGAATGGTTCGGAACAAAAAATAGAACAACTAAAGTCATATGAATTCACAAAGACAAAGACTTCGTGGAGGATAGGAACTAAAAAAGAGATATTGAAGTCGTTCGGATGATTCAATAATATTATTACTTCAATTCAGGGTTCTTAGTTTGTATTGGATGAATCTTAGCGATGGAATAATAATAATTAAGTTATAATTCATTGTTTGATTGTATCATTAACCATTTTTTTATTTTTGTGCGAGGAACTTATCATGAATCCATTGATTTCTGCCGCTTCCGTTATTGCTGCTGGATTGGCCGTAGGGCTTGCTTCTATTGGACCTGGAGTTGGTCAAGGTACTGCTGCGGGCCAAGCTGTAGAAGGTATTGCGAGACAACCTGAGGCGGAGGGAAAAATACGAGGTACTTTATTACTTAGTCTAGCTTTTATGGAAGCTTTAACAATTTATGGACTGGTTGTAGCATTAGCGCTTTTATTTGCGAATCCTTTTGTTTAGTTTAATCCTAGAAATAAGAAAAATAATATTTATTTTTCTTATTTTATTGCCTTGGACTTGCCACTTGCTTTTTCGAATTATATCAAGATTTCACTCCTACAATTATTTATTCGTTGAGACAATAACTCTGGGAAGGACTGATTTGAGGATGAGGAATTAGCATACCGACTCGCTTTCTTCCTTCCCCTTCTTAGTCCAATGGAACCCTTTTTTATTTTCAATTTTAGGAAATGTTGCAACAAACTAGGTATTTCACAATTGAGCTGGGGCCTGGTATCTAATTCTAATAAGGATCATTCTTATTGGGAATTTCAATTGAAAAAAAGAAAAATAAAAAAGAGGGGGCGAAGTGATACAAAAAGAACTCTGTTCGATTTTTTTAGTCTATCTATAGGGGGAGATCGTATGAAAAATGTAACCGATTCTTTCGTTTCCTTGGGTCACTGGCCATCCGCCGGGAGTTTCGGGTTTAATACCGATATTTTAGCAACAAATCTAATAAATCTAAGTGTAGTGCTCGGTGTATTGATCTTTTTTGGAAAGGGAGTGTGTGCGAGTTGTTTATTTCAAGAATAGGCTGGATCCAACCAGATGCACTTTGTTCGTTATAACTAGGAAAGAAAGGTGCATGATCCCGCGAATTACTTCTGAATTCATTAAGGAAATCATATGTAAGAACCATAGCATTTCGTAATTTGTTGGTAAATCCAGTTTGCTTTGATTCTCTATCAACCAACAATGTGGGACCATTAACATGGTTAAAGCTAAATCGTTTGAAGTCCAGACGCAAGATGGTACTCTTTCTACCACTATGTTAATACATAGATGGGTTCAAAATTTATAGTTAGAAATTTTTTCGATATATAACACTCATATTGATAAAATCATTTGAACCATTTATTGGAAAAAATGGGCATTTCATCCCGTTTTATCCAATGCTGAATTGATGACCTATGTATAAAGTAAGAAGAATTTTTTGGATTTAAAGAAAAAAAAGAAACAACTTTGCTGACAATTACATACATGTTTTTTTCTTTGGTCAGAAGAGTCCTCCGAATATTCTGATCT